AAAGAGATAGAATGAGTCTCTTTCGCTTCTATCTTTCTATCTGCCATCTATGGAGTTTCTTTCGTTATTCACTAGAGCAATTCTGATCTGGAAGTCGATCCGGGGCAAGTGTTCGGATCTATTATGACATAGCCATGAGGCGCTCAACGGACCTCAAAAAACCCTTGAGGACTTTCGATTGATGCAAAAACGACTTTTTGTTTGTCCTATCTTCAGATCTCAATTCCAAGTTCGGAACTGCGTCGTCTGATTTCCATACAATAGACTCGAGTCCAAATCGCGCGAACAGCCATTAGCCATTACTCCAAGATATTCTGGGATCTAGATTCAGCGATTCCAAGTCTCTTTTAGTCGCTTTCAGAGTCAGGTTTTTATAGAAAAAAGAAAGAGAAGAATAAAGTATAGTTGGGACGCTCTCTGTTTCTCTTTTATCCCTACGAACTCGCAGACGAACTCGAAGGCTTAGAAGGGATATAATGAAATTCCTTGATTGGTTCTTCCCAGGGGAATGCTTGATTTTAGTTGAGTGAGGGGGTTACCAAACAAGGAATTCCACGAAATGAATTCCAAGAAAGAAATGGTGTCATCTTTTATTCGAAACGCCTCGTGATCTTCAACCAATTATGCGCTTCAATATAATTACTAGGAGTAAGTGCTATAGCTTGTTTCCAATACTCAGCGGCTTGATCGAACCAAGCCTCTGCAATGTCAGAATCTCCCTGTCGAATGGCCTGTTCTCCCCGGTCGGAATAGGCTGGTTAATTCCTTCCCTGCGAACCGTACTTGAGAGTTTCCTACCTCATACGGCTCGGCAGTCAACTCTTTTGGTATCTAATTGTAGTCGACCCTATTGAATTGAATAAGCTTTCTCATAGATCTATCCCATTTTTCGTGTTAACCAAAAGAAGCTAATGAGATGAGTTTCAAACTTAAATCTGAAATTTGGATGAATAATCTGTTTTAGTTTTATCTTCGCTCCCACCTTCCTACGACTAAAGCATAGGATTTATCCTATCGTTCGAATTTTCTGAAAGGTAACTATCTCGATTTCATCTTATATCGAACTTTCTATAGAATTTTTGAAAAAGACTTTCAAGGAAAGACTCACTATCTTTGGGATTTGATCCTACACCGCTGCTCAATACCTTAGTCGTTAGTAGGTCCACTCTATTACATAAGTGGATTCCTAACATTTATTGCACATCATGACCTAAGTAAGCAGTGAGTATTGTATCGGTACAAAACTCCGCGAATTGATCTTTACGGCGCTTACTCTATCAATTAGATCCTTTATCCATAGAAGAAAACAGCTGGGCATATCTCTTTCTTCATATTTCGACTTCAAAGAAGGTTCTTTCTTTTCTACAGCTCATAAAAATCGTTCATTTAGACGATGCATAGGTAGAAAGCCTATTTTTCTAGTCTTTACTAGCGGATTTGATCTTTCTTTCCCCCTTTCTTTCTATAGTGGAGATAGTCGCACGTAATGACAGATCACGGCCATATTATTAAAAGCTTGTGGTAAGAATGGATTTCGTTCTAGCGCTCGAAAATAATATTCCAAAGCTTTCGTATGTTCTCCGTTACTTGTGTGGATAAGTCCTATGTTATAAAGTATATAACTTCGGTCATAGGGATCAATTTCTAGTCGCATAGCTTCATAATAATTCTGCAAAGCTTCCGCATAATTTCCTTCGGATTGCGCCGACATCCGTTACGGTCGTCATTCAATTAAAAGAATCTCCGTTCCAGAACCGTACATGAGATTTTCATCTCATACGGCTCCTCTCTTATGTGCATAATGAAAATACTACAGGGAATCAAAAAAGATGAAAATATTCTCATTATGAACTGAACAGGGCTGGTGTTTTTACACGAAATCTCTAGCCAACCTTCCTGCAAGAGATCCTTTCTTAACATCGAGCATATTGGTACTAGAGAGAAATGATAACTCCAACAATTTCTTTGTTCTCAGCGCCCCCGAATTTCCGGGAATGAGTCACTTCAACAGCCTTCGATGGTTCTCCGGGTATCCAAAATACAAACACGATGGATGTTTGTTGTCCCAACCATTCTTCGTAGTCCCGAGCCTGCTAAGGAAAGGGATAATGTCTCACAAAGTTTTTGTTTATGGATTCCGGGGTGTAGTGCTTCTTCCCCTATACTGCCTATTGGTACTAGTAGCGTAGGATTGACCTGTAATAACGAACCGATAGGTATAAACCTTCGCTCAATACTAGAATCGACAATTCAAACTTAGTATCTGAGGCTGCATTAATCGAGGATACACAACAGAAGGAGTTGTTCTATTTCCAAACTTTACCTTCAACAAGCGTAGATTTCTTTTTCTTTTTATCCCGATCCAGAATCGTGTGTCTTTCTCGTAAGACGAAGAGGAATTCAAAAATCAAATCGCACCATCTCTGTAATAGGTAAATGCCTCTTTTTCTCCTGAAGTTGTCGGAATTATTCGTAATAAGATATTGGCTACAATTGAAAAGGTCTTATCAATAAAATTTCCATTTATCCGTGGTCTAGGCATAGGCAGCAATCCATTCGAAAATTCTTAGCATTCCCTCTCTCTCATGGAAACAGGATCCCACAACGAAAAGAATGGTACAGTACGAAATAACATAAAATTAGAGTCATTCAAAATAAAAAAAAAAATATGTGCCTTCTATTCAACTATTCACTATTCAAATTGTTCCTTTTCACAGGAATTGATAAGAACTAAAAACAAAATAGTGCAACCTGATTCGATTTCATTCTAATGGAATCGTATAACCAACGAAGGAAACGATGCCGATGACATTGAAGTTACAGATTAGAAGAACCCAAGAAATTTTGATGGAATTAGGATCCAAAGAAGAAAAAGGATCGAATACTCATAATCAGTCTATGATGAGAAGAGAATAACCGCCTATTTTATTTTGTCTTGTGTACATAGGGGGGATACACGAGACAATCCAAATAGAAAAACAATCCCATAGAAAAGATAGTTTAGGAATTTGTACTAGATCGATGGCCTAGGAGTTTGTTGTTGATAACTCGAAACCTGGATTGGATGAGAAGTCTTAGGGTATCGAATCGTAGTCTAACTAGAATGATGATCTAAGGAGATCCATTAATCCGCGTCTATAAAATATAGATCCCTCAATCGGTCGATTTGTTCTAATTTAGAATTTCGTGATTGAATCGGGAAGAAAGGGATACGCCGACAAAGAAGAGAACCTTGTTTTGTCAAACAGGAAGAGTTAACCGTTTTCGCAAGTAAAGCAATTTTCTCTTTATCTCGGGAGCCTCCAAGGAAAGATCTTTCTTTGACTTGGATCCAAAATTTTCTATTTTGATAGCTTTTTATCGTTAGAGTTGATTAGTCGGACCTACCCAATAATTCAGATAAATGACTCGCAATTCACTCGGTTTTTGGGTCATAATCATTATGTAGGAGAGATGGCCGAGTGGTTCAAGGCGTAGCATTGGAACTGCTATGTAGGCTTTTGTTTACCGAGGGTTCGAATCCCTCTCTTTCCGTACCTTCACCCAAGGTACCGATCTTACTAACCACAATAGATCAAATAAGAATTGATATCAGTCTTCCATACAGTTAGACCGTTCTTTGATATAGATTCTCTATTCCTAATGGCTATGGCACGTAAAAGACTGGAAAGAAAGGGGGAGATAAGGAAAGAAAATCTCCCTCTCTATGATACCGAAATAAGAGAAAAATACGGCTCAAACCCTTCTTTCTCTTAACCTTAGGTTAATTTACTTCGCCGAAAGGGAGCAAAGTTGTCCGCACTTTACCTTATTACTTTACCTTATTAGAAAAATTTTTTATTTTCGTTCGGTTTAAGTCTGACGAGAATAATATTCTACGACTCGCAATTCATTTATTTCCAAACCGACCCATTTACTATCTATTATTTGATTGACTAATCCTTTAGATTGCACTGGGTCAAGAGTTAAATGGTTTGGTAATTCCTCGTGAGGAGAGGAATCGAGAGAATTTTGAATTAGAACTTTAGATTTTCCGTCATTCTTTGCCGTAATAGTATCTCGGGGTTTGCAGCGATAACTTGGTATGTCTACGATCCGACCATTTACTAAAATATGTCGATGGTTAACTAATTGGCGAGCTCCAGGAATAGTCGGAGCCATACCCAATCGAAAAATAATGTTATCCAAGCGCATTTCGAGTAATTGTAGTAAAACCTGACCTGTCGGACCTTTGGCCTTTCCGGCGATACGAACGTATTTAAGCAATTGGCGTTCTGTAAGACCATAATGAAAACGCAATTTTTGTTTTTCTTCTAGGCGAATACGATATTGGGGTTGTTTCCAAGACCCCGATTCGTTTCTACGATCCTTTCGGTCTTTAGGACTTTTATTAGTTAGGCCCGGTAAAGCCCCCAGCCGGCGTATTTTTTTGAAACAAGGTCCTCGGTAACGTGACATAAAGACTCCTTCCTCTTATTTATATTTCACTCTTATTGATGAAATTTCATTTTACAGAATAAAACTAAACTCAAACTGAACTAAATGAGAAATGAAGTGAAAGTGACTCAAATGTACTATTAAAGAATAACGAGATTAATTGGATAAAGAAATATCCAGCTTTTTCCTTTATATTCTCTATATAGATATAGAAAAAGAAAAGGATCTTTTTATGTCCTAAGTTGGAAGTTCCTATAACCTAATAGAAATCGATGACTTTTAGCAAAAGCGGAAGACATTTTTTTCACTAGTCTTTGATTTCAAAAGGACATTCTCAATGATGAAAAATCAAAAAAAGAAAGAGAGAAAAGCCTACTATCGGAATTGAACCGATGACCATCGCATTACAAATGCGATGCTCTACCTTCTGAGCTAAGTAGGCTGACATACGAGAAATTCGACACGCCTAGGAATTCAATAAACTCTCAGAATCCTTGCTTGCTATTAACTAATTAGAATACAATTTTTTTGAAATTCTGAGCTATTCATAATAAATATGAATCAAAAACAAGAAAATATAGAATTTCAAAAAATCTGAAATCTTATAGAACATAACGATTAATTTTGGCCTATTGAATTTCGACTTTTTTCTCACAATAATATTATAGATTATTGAATAAGAAATGAATAAATATTCCAAAATTTTTTTGTTTTTGAATTCAACCGACATTTGAAATTCTTTTGATTACCCTTCTCTCTTTTCTTCCCTATCATCTATCTTGCAAATTCTAATTTTTGACTGGAATTCTTAGTTATAACAAATGAGACATGCCGCCGCTTTCATTCGGAAAGGTGGGATTTAGGACGAAAAATCGACCGTTTAAGTAATGGAAATTACATAGAAAAGTGATCGGAAGGAGGACATATAGATCTATGGGATGGATCCACTTATATTGAATTGTAGAGACATAAATGATAAAATCGTTTTTGATTGGACCAAAAAGCAAAGATGAGAAAAGACTTTTTCGAGCTAGCAATAAGTCTCTACAAAATTCAATAGTGTCGGTAGAAATAAAAGACAAGTGGGAAGGACATCACAGTGAGATCCTAATCTCAAAGGGGGATATGGCGAAATTGGTAGACGCTACGGACTTAATTGGATTGAGCCTTGGTAGGGAAACTTACTAAGTGAGAACTTTCAAATTCAGAGAAACCCTGGAATTAACAAAAATGGGCAATCCTGAGCCAAATCCCGTTTTCGGAAAACAAAGAAAGGTTCGGAAAGCGAAAATCAAAAAGGATAGGTGCAGAGACTCAATGGAAGCTGTTCTAACAAATGGAGTTGATTGTCTTACGTTGGTAAAGGAATCTTTCTCTTGAAACTTCAGAAAGAGTGAAGGATAACCCTAGATAATATACATAGGTAAGGTATGCGTACTGAAATACTAGAAAATATCAAATGATTAATGACGACTCGAATCTGTATTTGTTATATGAAAAATGGAAGAATTCTTGTGAATCGATTCAGATTGAAGAATAAAGAGACAAATCATTCACTGCAGAGTCTGATAGATCTTTTGAAGAATTGAGTCATTGGACGAGAATAAAGATAGAGTCCCATTCTACATGTCAATATTGGCAACAATGCAATTTATAGTAAGAGGAAAATCCGTCGATTTTAGAAATCGTGAGGGTTCAAGTCCCTCTATCCCCAAAGAGCCCATTTCGCTGTCTAACGCTTGAGTCTATCCTTTTCTTTATATGGATCCTTTTTTTCGTTAGCGCTTCCAAATTCCTTCTCTTTCCCATTCCCCTACGCTTTTACAAACCACTCTGAGCGGAAAGGTTTTTCTCTTCGCACGGTTTTGTGGGATAGATTATATGAACATCTTTGAGCAAGTAATCCCCATTTGAATTTTAATGATTCACAATGGAGATTTTTATTCATCCGGAAACTTACTAAGCTCTTCTTTTGACGATCCAATAAATTCCCCGACCGGGACGAGACTTTCTAATATCCTTTCAATTGACATATACCCAACTTCTCTAGTAAAATGAGGATGCAGTAGCGGGAATAGTCGGGATAGCTCAGCTGGTAGAGCAGAGGACTGAAAATTCTCGTGTCACCAGTTCGAATCTGGTTCCTGGCACACTATTCCTTTGGCTGAGCCTCTATAAAGTAATTGATATGAATCGAGATACATTTTGATTAAATTCATAAAGAGTCTAGATAATAATACATATTAGCCCTCTCGGTTTTTAGAGAGATATCCCATCTATTTTGATTTGATAGATGGGTAAAGACTTTCTTATACAAAGTATCTAAGAAATGAGACTCTAGATTTCTATTCTTTTGAGTTGATTTATCCTCTCCTTCAAAAAAAACGAATAGAAATCAAATCCGATATCCTTTCATTCCCTTGTATTTTTTTTTTTCAAATTCTATTTTTGCATTGCCTCCTACATTACATGACTTTATTAGAGTCCGTCTAAGTGATGTGCGCACGACAAAGTTCATGATGCAGAACTCATTTGGTTCATCCTATTGGCTTGGATTATCCGAAATAAGTGTCTTTCAAAGTTGAGAATTCCAATGAAGCCCTAAGTGTCTTGTCTTGTTTGTTATTCTAGCCAGACTACAAATGAGACCTAAATTCCTATGTTTCACCGAGAACAGAGCCTAGAATCTATAGAATTCTAGAAGTGAAGATCCATGTTTTATTATTCAATGAGCATCTTGGATTTCATAAAATTTTGGGGCAATATAATCTTTACGCAAAGGCCACCCTATCCAACTTTCAGGCATTAAAATACGTTTCAAACGTGGATGATTAGAATAAGAGATTCCCACCATATCGTAGGATTCCCGTTCTTGAAAATCCACACTTTTCCAAACCCAGAAAACAGACGGAATTCTCGGATCCCTCCTCGAGGCAAATACTTTTATACATACCTCTTCGGGTTGATCCACGCCATACTTTATTCTCGTAAGATGATAGACACTAGCTAACAGTCCGCCTGGTGCTACATCATAGGCACACTGGGAGCGTAGATAATTGTAAC